GCCATCGAACCGGCCCAACCAGCAACCAGAGCTGTATGCATTATATGGACAGAAATCAATCGACCGGGATCATTCAATACGACAGTATGAACACGATACCAAGGCAAACCCATGGAAATACCTCTTTATCAAAGAAAAATAGACACTATGTAACTTTATTGCATTAGAAAAAACTATGCTATTGATATTCTCTTTTCAGTGGATTATCTCGAAGCAAGGGTTAATGTTAATATTTGTATTTGTTCTATTCTGTTGGTACTAATGGAACAATTCTGTTCGTAGGAACAAAGATAAACAGATCTATTCTATACCCAATAAGTACCAATACGCAATGGGGGTTGATCCCATTTTCTATGAGTGAATGCACCCATACTTGTTCATCATTCGAAGGCCCTATTCGTAAAAATTTTCCTTTATTCATTCTGTCTTCTTTTATGAACTTATCCAATCTAAGGATAAAATATGATGAAGGCCAATATTATGAAGACAATAAACTCATTGTTACGTTTCCATACCAAAGTGAAATAAAGTACTAAATTCTTTTTTCTGTTTTTTTATGCCTATTGGTGTTCCAAAAGTGCCTTTTCGAAATCCTGGAGAGGACGATATATCTTGGATTGACGTATAGTGCGGCTTGTCAGATATATTGGGTCATATGGTATTTTCCCGTTCTCTCCCTCGATCGAGATATCCTCTGTTTCGCCCAAGAAAGATTGATTGAATCATCAACAATTTGGAGCGTGAAGTTCAATTAGATCCATTTTATTTTTGGGGGGATCCAGATTAATATTATCAAATAATTTATGGTTGGCTTAGTTGGATCAATAAAATGAAGTATACAGGCTCCGTTTATAAAAAACCCAATTGGTAATATATGATTACTATATTGTATCATAAATGATTTTATTTATAAATAGAAATAGGAGTGATCTCAAACTGTTAATCAATCGAGTAATAGGATGAATACGTCGAATATTTGGTGAAGACATGAAATAAATAAAAAAAGGAAGTTGTAGTAAAAAGAAGTGGTATTGGGGGCATTTGTCCTATATGTGCAAATCGAAGTCGATCGGATCTTTACCCGGAGTAGAGCATAAACCTAAAAAAATTAAGAAGGCCCATTTAGAAACAAGAAAATGACATCGTGATTTGGATCGGATCTCGATGAGACAATACATCAATGATAAGTTAGTTCGATAAGTTTAATGAATTCTTTTTTTTTTTATTTTATATATATTTATATATATTATATGGAAGGGTCAAAACTCATCTTTCTTGAAAAATCGAAGAAAAAGCCCCCTCGTTTTAGAAAGAGCTTGCTATGAAAAAAAAGAGGGCTGGAATCTACACATTGATTCTTTTTCGCGATTTTTTTTAGAACCGTATGCATCAAAAGGTGCATGTACGGTTCCTGAGGGATACAATTTTATCCTAATCAACCGACTTTATCGAGAAAGATTACTTTTTTTAGGCCAAGAGGTTGAGAGCGAGATCTCGAATCAACTTATTGGTCTTATGATATATCTCAGTATAGAGGATGAAAACAAAGATCTGTATTTTTTTATAAATTCTCCTGGCGGATGGGTACTACCCGGAATAGCTATTTATGATACTATGCAATTTGTGCCACCAGAGGTACATACAATATGCCTGGGATTAGCCGCTTCAATGGGATCTTTTATCCTGGTCGGAGGAACAATTACCAAACGTCTAGCATTCCCTCACGCTTGGCGCCAATGAGTTTTTTATTTGATAGAAAAAAGCAGACTATGCCTTCGCCATATGAAATATGAATATTAAGTAATAATAGCATGGCACTTCGAATTCGATATGAGAAAATTCTTTATTGTTTTTTTTTCAAAACATTAGATTATGTATCGAAAGAGAAGTATGAGATAAAGGGTATTTCCGATTTTATCTTATCTATCGGGGGTCCGTTTCAGCGTCACAAACTTTTTGTTTTCACACCAGAAGGCTCTTAACAATCTTTATGTTATGAAAGGATACGAAAATAAAAAATAATCTTATTTGGTTCTTATTTTATTTGATCAGATCAAAAAGAAACTTTGGGATTGCTGAATCATAGAGGAAATAAATATATAACGTAACGGAGCCATCATAGTATTTTTTAACTTCTCCGAAAGGAAGGGTGGTAATTGGATCATTTACCGATCTGGATCTGACAGATCCTACATTTTTCGATGGCAGGTAAAAGTCAATTCCATTGTAGAGCCGTATGCAATTCGCAAAAGATGCCTGTACGGTTGTTCAATTCTATCTTTTTTTCTTGTTATTCTTTATCTCTTCTCTTCGACTCATCATACGAGATAGAGAAATCATTTATTATGTTATATCATCAGGGTAATGATCCATCAACCGGCTGCCGCTTTTTATGAGGCACAAGCCGGAGAATTTGTCATGGAAGCGGAAGAACTACTGAAACTGCGCGAAATCATCACAAAGGTTTATGTACAAAGAACGGGCAAACCCTTATGGGTTGTATCCGAAGACCTGGAAAGGGATGTTTTTATGTCAGCAACAGAAGCCCAAACTCATGGAATTGTTGATCTTGTAGCGGTTCAATGAAAAAAGAAAGGATTTCGTGCAAATCCGTGATTTGAGATCTTCTTACCGGGTTTCATTTTCATTAAATTAAATAAAATGGGGGTAATTCATAATCATCCGGTTAGGATCGATCTAAACCAGTACATTATGTATATGATTCAGCATGCCAACTATTAAACAACTTATTAGAAACACAAGACAGCCAATCAGAAATGTCACGAAATCCCCCGCTCTTCGGGGGTGTCCTCAGCGCCGAGGAACATGTACTAGGGTGTATGTGCGACTCGTTCAGATCATGGACTGGGACGAAAAACAACTTTTCCAGTATCAATGATCAGTACCAGTGAATAGAATGGAAGAACTCCATTCACTATCTAAACTAAAAAAAAAAAGATCTATCATATTCCCCTATTGTGTATTGTGTATGAAATTTATGGTTTCCGTCGGTGCAAATACAATCACCTAAATTTAAGATAATAAGCAATTCCCCATTGGCAAAAGGGTTATCCATTAAGCGGGGAAAATCAGCAGAAAGATTGGGCTCCCACTCTTGCAAGAACGGACTAACAGGGTCAGCTACTTAGCTAACCTTCATAATTAAATACCGTTACTGTATAGGTAGATCTCATTGTGAAAGACCTATTACTGGATAATTCATGGGTAGAGCCAAAGAGTGTGAACTGTACAAGTTACCAATAAGATTTATTAAATGAAGGAAGGAGCTCCGGTGTATAGAAAGGACCTCACCGTTTAAGAAGTAACCATAGAAACGATGGAACCCACTATTTCTTTATCCATTTAATTTCAAATTGACTACTTTTTTAGTTAATTTACTATGTTTTTGATACCTAGTATCAATACTATTTCTTATTTCGAGGTGAAATGCATAGAAAAAAGAAAAAAAAATCGTGGTCGGGAAGGTTATAGTAGCAAAAGCCATTGGAATTTTTATTTTATACATTGGAAGAATCCGCTTTGTTATTAATAGACCAGGAAAGGGTACAAGGATAACTGAAAGAAAGGAAATCAATTAGTTATTCATCAAAGTTTCATTTATTCAATGACCAGAACTAGACGAGGATATATAGCTCGTAGACGTAGAACAAAAATTCGTTTATTTACATCAAGCTTTCGAGGAGCCCATTCAAGACTTACTCGAACTATTACTCAACAGAAAATCAGAGCTTTGGTTTCGACTCATCGGGATAGAGATCGGCAAAAGAGAGATTTTCGTCGTTTGTGGATCACTCGGATAAATGCAGTAATTCACGAGAATGGGGCATCCTATAGTTATAGTAGATTTATACACGATCTGTACAAGAGGCAGTTACTTCTTAATCGTAAAATACTTGCACAAATAGCTATATCCAATAGGAATTGTCTTTATATGATTTCCAATGAGATCATAAAATAAAGAGATTGTAAAGAATTCACCGGAATGATTTAATGATTTAAATAAATGGAGTTCCCCGGAGAATGAACTCCGGGAAGGTAGATTCTAAATTAGTATGATAAAATATGATAAAGTCGTCAAAATGAAGGAATATGTTCAATAAAAAAAAAAAAGGATTTCTTCTTCTTCCCCGATTATTTTTGTTTCTTACAACACAACAATCAAATCTCGATTCTTAGATTTTTCGAACAAAACATCAAATCTGCGTTTGAGTTCGAATTGGAATTTCGATTCAATTGAAGAGTAAGCCTATTTATTTCTGGTTCTAAGACCAGTAGTTCTAGCGGTCGACTCGGTTCTTTCAAATTGTTTCTCATTATTAAGAAAAGGTAACGAAGATAAAATACGAGCTTGTTTTATAGCAATAGTAATTAATCGTTGTTGTTTCAAAGTCAATCTATTCACTCGTCTAGATAATATTTTTCCTTGTTCACTAATAAATCGACTAATTAAACTCATGTTTCTATAATCAATTCGATCCCCCGATTGGATCGGGGGCAAACGCCTACGAAAAGATCGCTTGGATTTAAGAAAAGGTCGCTTGGATTTATCCATGGTTTGTTTATTCCTTATCCCGAAAATCCTATTTCGTTCGGATCAAAAATGAATTAGAATTCAGAAATAGGATTTGGTTTATTTCTATTTAAATATATGTTATATATATTATATAATATTATATACTATATTATTTTACTATATTATTTTTACTGTTCCTTGGAAGGGTGACACCTTGGTTCGATCTATTTTTTTATCTCCCCATGAATCGTATGTTTATAACAATAGGGACAGAATTTTTGCAATTCCAATCGACCGGGCGTATTGTGTCGATTTTTTTCAGTAATATATCTGGAAATGCCTGTTGATTCCTTATTAACACCGCCTCGTACACAACTAGTACATTCCAAAAGAACCCTTATTCGGGCATCTTTACTCTTGGCCATGAACCTCCTTTGTTTTTTTTTATTCATTCAAGTCTTCTATTTTCGATCCGAAGAAAGTAAGGAAAAAAAATAGAAGTTGCTAACTCAAAATCCAATTATGATATGAAGGATTTCGTTGTAATCAATATCAATAGAGTAATAGTAAATAATAAGTAATACAATGATTTCTAACTATAACTATATTTCTAATCGCAGTACAGTATTTAATTTAAGGATCTTGTATGATACTCTTGCACTAGACCAACATTTACATTTACGTTTTCCCTCTATTCTTAATTTGATTCGAGTCTGAACCCGAGTTTCGCTGAGGTTAAATCCACTTTTATTCTTTCTCTTACTCGTCCCTTATAAAATTCTAAAAAAGAGAAAAAAAGAGGAGGGGGAAAGGAATTAGTCACAGATATTTGATTGTATCTCTAATATTCTTCACCCCTTCTCATGTTAATTAAAAAAAGGGAATGTCAACGCATCCGGGAATAAACGATTAATCTCTATCAATAGACCTGCTAAGGACCCGAACCATATAGTACTTAGTACCGGTGCCGTGGAAAGATATGTTTTTAGATCTCGCATTTAAAATCCTCCTTATTTATTGTAATACATAATGGTAATACATATATGATCAGATGCATATGGACCACTTGTATTTGTACACAGAATTCCCGATTCAAATTGAAGATTCGCTAGATAAGATTTTCTTTTTCTTAAAACATAAAAAGAAGTTTCTTTACTCCTGAGCATTCCCCAAAAATATTCATTTTTTTTTTATTTCATTTTTAGGGTGGGTTTCATATTTTATATGTATATAAGTCTTTTATTATTATATGTTAATATATAATAATATGATAAAAAAAAAAAGAAGAAATGGGAAGAAAAATTGTGTATATCAATGGAGGAAATAAGGATGTGGAAAACAAGACAGGTATTCTCTACAATGACACTGTAGACCAATTGAAAGGGATGTAGCGCAGCTTGGTAGCGCGTTTGTTTTGGGTACAAAATGTCACGGGTTCAAATCCTGTCATCCCTACCTATTACTTCTCCTCTGAGCAGTAACGAAGAATCAATTGAGATCAATTAAAATTGGATATACATAATTTTTCATTTTATGATACTATAATAGTATATGCATACAAGATGTGTTGGAGTTACAAAAAGAATCCTTTTCTTTATAGTCTTATCTATTGTGATAAGAAAACGCTCTTAGTTCAGTTTGGTAGAACGTGGGTCTCCAAAACCCAATGTCGTAGGTTCAAATCCTACAGAGCGTGATTCCGTTTTTGTTAGTTGGAATTACACTGAACTAACTTCACTAACTTGAACAGCAATCTGAATTTGACCTCCTGTGGATTAAAGAATAAAGAAAAGAGGAGGTCAATCAAAAAAAGAGATGTTAATTAATCAAAGGTCCAACTGATCACCACGTCTGTATTGTAAATATGCAGTTACGAATAATCCAGCCAAAGTAATAGGAATTAGACCTAAGACGATTCCAAATAGAAAAACTTCAATCATTTCATTTCAATTTGTTTGAAAAGGGGAAAAGAGAGGTAATATCTATCCCTAAATCTTAATCCGAATTGCCCATGAATCGCAATGACCAAGAATTGGCAATTGACACGGTAAGGAACTCATAGAATACATGGAATCTCACGGAAAGGTTTCTCTTTATGAATTGTTTATTCGATTAATTTCAAATAAGTCGTATCTTGCTTAGACCAATAAATAGGACTGAGGTTATAGTTGAAGCCGCTAGTAGAAAACCGAAATAACTAGTTATAGTAGGCATGAAGGAGCTAAATGAAATATGTTCTTTATTATACATATGTTTATAAAGCACTTACCTAAGTTTCCATTTTTGCGAGATACGAGGATAAACAAAAATACCAATTGAAAGAATAAGTTAAATTGAAAGTTTTTGATTCATCAATCAATTATTATAGGCGGCACTAACAAAGATAGAGTGACAGAGGTATAAAAAGAAATCGATTCATTATCTGTGGCATCTACCCATACCGTGATTCCGAATCAACAGATTCATTGAGCAACTCTTGAGTAAACTAATAATAAAATAAGAACTGTGCCGTGTAACTTCGTTCAAAAATGAAACTTTCTTTGCGTCACTATGAAACAAAATTAGAAAATCATTTCTATTTTGATCATTTCTTTTTTAATTGTATCGAATACATTTTATATTTTGGAACGAAGAGTGCCCTTATAACAATAAAATCTTTTCTTTTACTTTTTACTTTAATTTTAACTCATTAGATTCAATAGTAGGTTCATTCACATAGTATCTCGAATGAGAAAAAAAAAAAGATATCGCACGATCAGATCACTCGAAAAAATAAAATCTGTATTTTGGTTCAATTAGATTCTAAAAAATTCCTATTATCTTTTCCTTTATAGGTTCCACATTTTGTCTTTCCATATTATAACTTCTAGTTAGGTAGTTAGGTCAAGAAAGAACCCTTAGATCTAATACAACAATGCGTGCTTCGCGAATATTGATTGTTCCCATTATTTTATTCATTGTTCTCT